TACGTGAGGGACTGTCCTTAACGGAATATATCATTTCTTGCTACGGAGCTCGTAAAGGAGTTGTGGATACTGCTGTACGAACATCGGATGCTGGATATCTTACACGCAGACTTGTTGAAGTAGTTCAACACATTGTTGTACGTAGAACAGATTGTGGCACCATCCGAGGAATTTCTGTGAGTCCCCGAAATGGGATGATGCCAGAAAGGATTTTTATCCAAACATTAATGGGTCGGGTATTAGCAGACGATATATATATAGGCCCGCGATGCGTTGGCATTCAAAACCAAGATATTGGTATTGGACTTATCAATCGCTTTATAACCTTTCAAACACAACCAATATCTATTCGGACCCCCTTTACTTGTAGGAGTACATCTTGGATCTGCCGATTATGTTATGGACGAAGTCCTACTCACGGCGATCTGGTCGAATTGGGAGAAGCTGTAGGTATTATTGCAGGTCAATCTATTGGGGAACCGGGCACTCAACTAACATTAAGAACTTTTCATACTGGCGGAGTATTCACAGGGGGTACTGCAGAACATATACGAGCTCCTTCTAATGGAAAAATAAAATTCAATGAGAATTGGGTTCATCCCACACGTACGCGTCATGGACATCCTGCCTTTTTATGTTATATAGACTTGTATGTAACTATTGAGAGTGAGGATATTCTACATAAGGTTACTATTCCACCAAAAAGTTTTCTTTTAGTTCAAAATGATCAATATGTAGAATCAGAACAAGTGATTGCTGAGATTCGTGCGGGAACATACACTTTCAATTTTAAAGAAAGGGTTCGAAAACATATTTATTCTGACTCAGAGGGAGAAATGCATTGGAGTACCGATGTGTACCATGCACCCGAATTTACATATAGTAATGTACATCTTTTACCAAAAACAAGTCATTTATGGGTATTATCAGGGGGTTGGTGTAGATCCCGTGTAAGTCCTTCACTCTATAAGGATCAAGATCAAATTAACGTTCATTCTCGTTCTGTCGAAGAAAGATCTATTTCTATCCTTTCAGTAAATAATGATCAAGTAAGACACAAATTTTTTAGTTCAAATCTTTTTGGTAAAAAAGAAAGCGGAATTCCTAATTATTCAGAACTTAATCGAATCATATGTACGGGTTATTGTAATCTTATATATCCTTGCATTTTCCAAGGGAATTGTGATTTATTGGCAAAGAAGCGAAGAAATAGATTCATCATTCAATTTGAATCACTTCAAGAACGAGAAAAAGAATTACTGCCCCGTTCTAGCATTTCGATTGAAATACCCATAAATGGTCTTTTTCGTAGAAATTGTATTCTTGCTTATTTCGATGATCCTCAATATAGAAGAAATAGTTTAGGAATTACTAAATATGGGACTATAGGGGTGCATTCAATCCTCAAAAAAGAAGATTTGATTAGAGTCAAAGAATTTAAGCCAAAATACCAAATAAAAGTAGATCCATTTTTTTTCATTCCCGAGGAAGTGCATATTTTACCTGAATCTTGTTCCATAATGGTACGGAACAATAGTCTCATTGGAGTAGATACACCAATCACTTTAAGTACAAGAAGCCGAGTAGGCGGATTGGTACGAGTGGAGAAAAAAAAAAAAAAGATTGAACTTAAAATATTTTCTGGAAATATAAATTTTCCTGGAGAGATGGATAAGATATCCCGACAAAGTGGTATCTTGATATCACCGGAAAGGGTAAAAAAAAATTCTAAGAAATTCAAAAAATTGAAAAATTGGATTTATGTACAATGGATCACACCTACCAAAAAAAAGTATTTTGTTTTGGTTCGACCTGTAATCATATATGAAATAGCAAACGGTATAAATTTAGTAACACTTTTCCCACAGGATTCCTTGCAAGAAAGGGATAATCTGGAACTTCAAGTTGTCAATTATATCCTTTATGGAAATGGTAAACCAATTCGGGGAATTTCTGGGACAAGTATTCAATTAGTTCGGACTTGTTTAGTGTTGAATTGGGACCAAGACAAAAAGAGTTCTTCTATCAAAGAAGCCCTTGCTTCCTTTGTTGAAGTAAGGACAAAAGGTCTGAGTTTGGTTCGAAATTTCCTAAGAATAGACTTAGTGAAATCCCATATTTCGTATATCAGAAAAAGGGAAGACCCCTCAGGTTCAGGATTGATCTTCAATAATGAGTCTAATTACACCAATAGCAATCCATTGGATTCTCTTTATTCCAAGGCAAGGGTTCAACAATCCCTTAGTCAAAATCAAGGAACTATTCGTACGTTGTTAAATATAAATCGGAATAAAGAACGGCAATCTTTGATAATTTTGTCAGCATCTAATTGTTTTCAAATGGATCCATTCAATGATGGAAAATATTATAATGTGATAAAAGAATCAATTAAAAAAGATTCTCTAATTGAAATTCGGAATTCATTAGGACCTTTAGGAGCAGTCCCTCAAATTTTAAATTTTTATTCCTTTTCTCAGTTAATAACTCATAATCAGATCTCGATAACTAACTATTTGGAACTTGACAATTTAAAACAGACTTTTGAAGTATTTAACTATTATTTAATGGATGAAAACGGGAGGATTTTAAATTCTGATCCGTGTAGTAACGTGGTTTTGAATACATTCAATTTGACTTGGTTTTTTCTCCATCATAATTATTATCATAATTGTTGTGATGAAACACTCACAAGAATTAGCCTTGGACAGTTTATTTGTGAAAATGTATGTATAGCCAAAAACGGACCACACCTAAAATCGGGTCAAATTTTAATTGTTCAGGTTGATTCTGTAGTAATAAGATTAGCTAAGCCTTATTTGGCCACTTCAGGAGCAACTGTTCATCTCCATTATGGAGAAATCATTTATGAAGGAGATACGTTAGTTACCTTTATATATGAAAAATCAAGATCTGGTGATATAACGCAGGGTCTTCCAAAAGTGGAACAAGTGTTAGAAGTGCGTTCGATTGATTCCATATCGATGAGCCTAGAAAAGAGAGTTGAGGGTTGGAACGAGCGTATAACAAGAATTCTTGGAATTCCTTGGGGATTTTTAATTGGTGCTGAACTCACTATAGTGCAAAGCCGTATTTCTTTAGTTAATAAGATACAAAAGGTTTATCGATCCCAGGGGGTGGAGATCCATAATAGACATATAGAAATTATTGTACGTCAAATAACATCAAAAGTTTTGGTTTCAGAAGACGGACTGTCTAATGTTTTTTTACCTGGAGAGCTAATTGGAGTCTTGCGAGCCGAACGAACGGGGCGTGCTTTGGAAGAACCGATCTATTACCGAGCTATATTATTGGGAATAACGAAAGCATCTCTAAATACGCAAAGTTTCATATCCGAAGCAAGTTTTCAAGAAACTGCTCGAGTTTTGGCAAAAGCCGCTCTCCGAGGTCGTATAGATTGGCTGAAAGGTCTGAAAGAGAATGTTGTCCTAGGAGGGATGATACCCGTTGGTACTGGATTCAAAGGATTAGCGCATCGCTCAAGACAACATAATAACATTCCTTTGGAAATGAAAAAGAAGAATTTATTCGAGGGGGAAATGAGAGATATTTTGTTCCACTACAGAGAATTATTCGATTTTTGCATTTCAAAGAATTTAAATGGTATATCAGAACAATCATTTCTAGGATTTTTCAATTTCTAAGAGCAGATTCATCCTGTTACCTATCTGCAGTCCTTTGGTTTGGTAATAATAATAAAAATAATAACGAATAGAAATAAATGAATAATGGCTTGGATCGTGTATCAACGGCCAATCCCCAGTAGAGGTAGAAGATAAGGTTTCATTGGAACAATTTTTTATTTCTATTTCAGGGTACCTCATCTCTTTTTTTTCTTAAAAAAAAAAGAGAGGAAGTGTGGGGAGAAATGACAAGAAGATATTGGAACATCCATTTGGAAGAGATGATGGAAGCAGGCGTTCATTTTGGTCATGGTACTAGGAAATGGAATCCTAGAATGGCACCTTATATCTCATCAAAGCGTAGAGGTATTCATATTATAAATCTTACTCGAACTGCTCGTTTTTTATCAGAAGCTTGTGATTTAGTTTTTGATGCAGCAAGTAGGGGAAAACAATTCTTAATTGTTGGTACCAAAAATAAAGCAGCTGATTCAGTAGTACGGGCTGCAATAAGGGCCCGGTGCCACTATGTTAATAAAAAGTGGCTCGGTGGTATGTTGACGAATTGGTCCACTACAGAAACTAGACTTCATAAGTTCAGGGACTTGAGAACGGAACAAAAGACGGAGGGGCTCAACCGTCTTCCGAAAAGAGATGCCGCTATGTTGAAGAGACAATTATCTCACTTACAAACATATCTGGGCGGGATTAAATATATGACAGGGTTGCCCGATATTGTAATAATCGTTGATCAGCAAGAAGAATACAGGGCTCTTGAAGAATGTATCACTTTAGGAATTCCAACGATTTGTTTAATTGATACAAATTGTGACCCAGATCTCGCAGATATTTCGATTCCAGCTAATGATGACGCTATAGCTTCAATTCGATTAATTCTTAACAAATTAGTATTTGCAATTTGTGAAGGCCATTCAAGCTCTATACGAAATCCTTGATTAATAATAAGATAAATCTATTTTTGTAGGACTTCCTAGATTTATTGAATTGGTTACTATTCCTGAATCGCACAAAAGAGATAAAAATAATTAGGGATATTGTAATAAGTTGGTATCAAAAAAATATACAACTCATCAAAATAATTTTTTTTTAAGTTCTATTTCTTTCAGGGGGCAATATGAATGTTCTTTTATGTTCTATCAACACACTAAAGAGGTTATACGATATATCTGGTGTCGAAGTCGGCCAACATTTCTATTGGCAAATAGGAGGTTTCCAAGTCCATGCCCAAGTACTTATTACTTCTTGGGTTGTAATTGCTATCTTATTAGGTTCATCTATTATAGCTGTTCGGAATCCACAAACCATTCCTACTGACGGTCAGAATTTATTCGAATATGTCCTTGAATTCATTCGAGACGTGAGTAAAACCCAGATTGGAGAAGAATACGGTCAATGGGTTTCCTTTATTGGAACTATGTTTCTGTTTATTTTTGTTTCGAATTGGTCAGGGGCTCTTTTACCGTGGAAAATCATACAGTTACCTCATGGAGAGTTAGCCGCACCCACAAATGATATAAATACTACTGTTGCTTTAGCTTTACTCACATCAGTAGCATATTTTTATGCGGGTCTTACAAAAAAGGGATTAGGTTATTTCGGTAAATACATTCAACCAACTCCAATTCTTTTACCCATTAATATCTTAGAAGATTTCACAAAACCTTTATCACTTAGTTTTCGACTTTTCGGAAATATATTAGCTGATGAATTAGTAGTTGTTGTTCTTGTTTCTTTAGTACCTTTAGTAGTTCCTATACCTGTTATGTTCCTTGGATTATTTACAAGTGGTATTCAAGCTCTTATTTTTGCAACTTTAGCTGCAGCTTATATAGGTGAATCCATGGAGGGTCATCATTGATTAGTTTTAGAAATAGTTTAGCTCAAGGCAATATATACATGGCTCAAGATAATCTATTTAGGGAATAAAAATAGAAAAATAATATATAAATAAGTTTAAGGTAAGGTATAAATAAGGAAAATATATAAGATCTAGAGAGTAATAGGAAAAAAAAAAAGATTACGATATTAGTAGGCAAGGATTTACAAAAAAAGAGATGAAAAAAAATGTATTTGTTAGGGGAGTGTGGAGTCGAATTACTATAAGACAACACTTGTGTATGTTTCGAAGAATGGTTCTCGAATCCGATTGACTCTAAAATACGAATAATATGTTTACATTAGGTAAGAAACACAAGTATATGTGATATTAGGTATTAACTAGTTATATATGAACTAAAGATATGCTCTACTACTGGGAATTTAAATATGGATTCTAGTTGAAGTCCTTCCGTTTCGTCTGTAGTTGTGAATTGACTATTGACTGAATACCGAGATTCAATCAAGAAAAAAAAATGGAAGAATGACAGGAGTATAGTATGGATTCACAAAAACTACGTGGATGGATAGGAACTCAAAAAAAAGATATTCAAATAGTTCTGATGATTCAATCATATTATTACTTCAATTCGGAGTTTTTAGTTACTTCGACTGTATAAATCTTAGCAATGGAATAATAAGTTATAATTCATTGGTTGATTGTATCATTAACCATTTCTTTATTTTGGTGTGAGGAGCTTATCATGAATCCACTTATTTCTGCCGCTTCCGTTATTGCTGCTGGGTTGGCCGTAGGGCTTGCTTCTATTGGGCCTGGGATTGGTCAAGGTACTGCTGCAGGCCAAGCTGTAGAAGGGATTGCGAGACAACCTGAGGCGGAGGGAAAAATACGAGGGACTTTATTGCTTAGTCTGGCTTTTATGGAAGCTTTAACCATTTATGGATTGGTTGTAGCATTAGCACTTTTATTTGCAAATCCTTTTGTTTAATTTGAATCCTAAAAAAAAAAAAACAAACACTATGTATTCTTTTTTATTTCTTTGAACTTTCTGTTCGTGCTTTTTCTAATTTTATGAACCTTTCACTTTTACAATTTTTTATTCGTTGGTACAATACCCTATGTATGGGGAGAGACTCATTTGTGGATGAGGAATTAGCATAGTGACTCTTTCCTCTTCTTAATTCAAGGTTCAATGGAACTCGTTTTAGAAATTGTTCCAACAAAGGAAAAGCATAAGTATGGTTCTTATTTTTTTTTTGGAAATTGTCAATTGAAAAATTATAAAGAGGAAGTAAAAAAGAAACATATAAATAAATAAAAAAAGGAGATAATATGAAAAATATAACCGATTCTTTCATTTTCTTGGGTTCCTGGCCATCCGCGGGGAGTTTCGGATTTAATACCGATATTTTAGCAACAAATCCAATAAATCTAAGTGTAGTGCTTGGTGTATTGATTTTTTTTGGAAAGGGAGTGTGTGCGAGTTGTTTATTTCAAGAATAGGTTGGATACAACCAACTGTACTTTTCTCGTTAAAACTACGAAAAAAAAAGTGCATCATCTCGCGAATTACTTATGACTAAATTCAAAAATCATATTGAAGAACCATAGCATTTCGTCATTCATTGGTAAATCCACTTTGATCCTCTACGAACCAATAATGGGGGACCATTAACATGGTTAAAGCTAAACCGTTTGTTTCAAGTCCGGGCACAGGATGGTACGCTTTCTACTATTATGTTAATATTTAACTACAGAATTTATTTTTTCGATATATAACACTCATGTCGATAAAATGATTTGAACCTTTCATTTTTTTTTTTTTGAAAAAAATGCCAAAAATTAGGATTCCCCCCTTTTTTTATCCAATGTTGAATCGATGACCTATGTATAAAGTAATAAAAATTCTTTGGATTTGAAGAAAAAAAGAAACAACTTTGCTGACAATTTATTGTTTGATCAGAAGAGTCCTCTGAATATTCCGGTCTTGGATTAGTGATC